ATGGATTTTGATATTTCGATTGTATGGCGTGGTGTATACACGTTATGCAAACAGAAGGTATGGTTACTCTACTCTATTTTTTCATGGAATGATTATTCCATTCTTTTTTCTCTTTGGATCATAACCAAATCAAAACTTCTCGAGTTATCAGAATCTGTAGTAAAAAAAGTCCTTGGTTATTTAACTTAGATGAAATAGTAATAGTTCCGCTCATTGGTATACTACAAAAATGGGAATGAAATCAATCTGATTCCAATATCTCATATCTTTCCCAAACAAAAGGGGACAATTTAAGTGGAAAGCCCATATCTATTTAATATCTATTTATTAGAATAAAATTAGTCTGTTTTTATGTTATTTCGTACTGTATAATTCCTTTGCTTTGTTTGTGGGATCATTTTCCCCAGGGGTAATGAAAAGAATTCTAGAATGGATTGCTAATTATGCCTAGATCTAATATAAATGGAAATTTTATTGATAAGACCTCTTCAATTGTAGCCAATATCTTATTACGAATAATTCCGACAACTTCAGGAGAAAAAAAGGCATTTACCTATTACAGAGATGGTGCGATTTGATTCTTTTTTCTTGTTTTTTTTAGCCCTCACCTCAGTCTTACGAGAAAGAGACGCGGTTCGGTATAGAAAGAACGAAATTCTTGAAATAAACCTACGCTCGGTGAAGGTGAAGTTTGGAGATAGAACAATTCCTTCTATCGTGTATCCTCGATTGATGCAGCCTCAGATGTTTCAATTGTTGATTTGAGTATTGAGCGAAAGGTTACACCTATGGGTTCTGTATTGCGGGTCAATCCTACACTACATCAGTACCAATAGACGGCATAAGGGAAAAAGCACTACACCTAGGAATCAACAACACAAAAACTTTGTTATAAATTCCCCCTTTCCTTATCGGTATCGGGACTAACAAGAATGGTTGGGACAACAAACATCCATCTCGTTTGTACTTTGGATACCCGTATAACCATCAAAGATCGTTGAAGTGACTAATTCCTGGAAATAGAAGGCGTTGAGAACAAAGAAATTGTTGGAGTTACCATTTATATCTAACACTAATATGATTGGTGTTAAGAAAAAACCTCTTGCGGGAAGGCTGGCTAGAGATTTCTTGTAAAAATACTAGTTCCTTTCAGTTCATAATGAGATGAGAATAGTTCAATTTTTATTCTATGGATTATTCCCCTTAGTACTATGCGCAGAAGGGAGGAGCCGTATGAGATGAAAATCTCATGTACGGTTCTGGAACGGAGATTTTTTGAATAGAATGAACGACCGTAACGGATGTTGGCTCAATCCGAAGGAAATTATGCGGAAGCTTTACAGAATTATTATGAAGCTACGCGACCAGAAATTGATCCCTATGATCGAAGTTATATACTCTATAACATAGGCCTTATACACACAAGCAATGGAGAGCATACAAAGGCTTTGGAATATTATTTCCGGGCACTAGAACGAAACCCATTCTTACCACAAGCTTTTAATAATATGGCCGTGATCTGTCATTACGTGCGACTATCTCCACTATAGAAATAAGGAAAAAAAGCAAAGATCAAATTGGCTAGTAAATACTAGAAAAAATAGGCTTTCTACATAATGCATCGTCCAAAGCAACGATTTTTATCAGCTGTAGCAAGGAAAGAGACTTCACGAGAACCAAAATAGGAAGAAAAAAAAATGAGTGCAGCCTATATACTATATTCTATGGATAAAGGATCAAATTGATAGAGAAAGCACCGTAAAGATCAATTAGCGAGCTATTGAGTCGATACAGTTAAGAACTGCTTACTTATGTCATGATATGGGACAAAAGTTAGGAATCAACTTATGTAATAGAGTCAATCCACTAAGGTATTAAGCAGCGGTGTAGCATCAGATCCCAAAGATAGTAAGTTCTTTTTTCTTATGGAAAAAAGTCTTTTTCAAAGATTCTATATGAATTCCATATATGAAACCGAGATAGTTACCTTTCAGAAAATTCTAACGATATTGTGGGGATACCTATGCTTCATTCTTCTGAAGGTGGGAGAAAAGATCAAACTGATTCTGATTATTGATCAAAATTAGGGTTTGAAACTTATGTAATTAACTTCTTCTGGTTAACCCAAGAAAAAATGGGATAGGTTTATGAGAAATCTAATTCAGTTAGCATAGGGTAGATTAAGATAGGACACAAAAAGAATCGATTTTTGAGCCGTATGAGATAGGAAACTCTCAAGTACGGTTCTAAGGGAAGGAACCACCTATTCCGACCGGGGAGAACAGGCCATTCTACAGGGTGATTCTGAAATTGCGGAAGCTTGGTCCGATCAAGCTGCTGAGTATTGGAAACAAGCTATAGCGCTTACTCCAGGTAATTATATTGAAGCACATAATTGGTTGAAAATCACGAAGCGCTTCGAATAAAACCACTCTCTTTTTTAATGAATTAAAAAAAAAATGGGTTTGGTTGTTGGATCCATCAATCAAATAAAATAGAT